TTTTGTGTTTACGAACCAAACTTTTAACACAAGAAAGCCGCAGTATATATTTTATTCGATACAAACTCTTTTTTTTTGAGGACCCGCTGTGATAATGAGAAAGATTTCTGCATATACGCACAAATCGGTCAATAATATCAAAATCTGAGGAATCAGCCCGGGTCGGCTTACTAATGGGATGCCCTAAGGTGTTACAAAACCGTGCCTTAGTCAATGATCCAATCAGAGGAATAATTGGAACGGTTGTATCGAACTTCTTCATAGCCTTATCTATGATAAATGAATTTTCTAGCATTTGACTCCGTACCAACAAAGGATTTAGTTGCACACAGGAAAGATAGCCCAGAAAGTTGATAGAATGCTTGTCGAAGTGCTTTATATGAACCCTTCCCGGTTGAGACCACATGTGAAAATGCGATTGCCATAAATTGACAAGGTAATATTTCCATTTATTCATCAGAAGAGGCGTATCCTTTGAAGACAGAATGGATTTTCCTTGATATTTAACATAATGCATGAAAGGATCCTTGAACAAGCATAAGATGTCCTGAAAATCAAAATCATTAGCCAAGACTTCGACAAGATGTTCTACTTTTCGATAGAAATATATTCGCTCAAGAAGGACTCCAGAAGATGTTGATCGTAAATGAGAAGATTGGTTACGTAGAAAAAAGAAGATGGATTCATATTCACATACATGAGAATTATATAGGAACAAGAATAATCTTGAATTACTTTTTGAAAAAATGGAAATAGATTTCTTTGGATTACTAAGACTATTCCAATTCAAATTAAAATACTCGTGTAGAAAGAACCGTAATAAATGTAAAGAAGAGGTATCCTTTACCCAGTAGCGAAGGATTTGAACCAAGATTTCCGAGCGAATGGGGTGGGGTATTAGTACATCTAAGACATAATTTAAATGTGAGAATTTGTCCTCGAAAAAAGGAAATATTGAATGAATTGATTGGAAATTATGAGATTTTGCTATTTCTTTCCCTTCTAAGAAAGAGACAAATCGTAGGGAAAATGGAATTTCCACAATGACTACAAACCCCTCTGATATCATTTGCGAATACAACTTATTGTTGTGTCCAAAAAATTTATTTTGATTAGAATCATTAGTAGAAATACTCAACTGAATCCGTTGATACAGTCGAATAATTAAGCGTTTCACACTTAGTGAACTAGATTTATTGTCATAACCCCCATTTTCCAACGAAACCCTCGATCTATTTAAAGCATAATCATGAGCAAGTGCATAAATATACTCACGAAAAAGCAGTGGGTATAGGAAGTGGTGTTGCTGAGATCCATCTAGTTCGAAATAGACTTGAAATTCCTCCATTTGAAATTCGATTTAAACCAAAGGTAAAGGTAAGGGATTTATTGGGTTATCAAATGATACATTGGGTTATCAAATGATACATAGTGCGATACAGTCAAAACAAGGTATTGTAGTAAAAAAAAAAATGGATACCTTGGAAACGGGTAGACTCATCACCGGATTCTCTATCCTCTCATTTTCGATTTAATTGAATTGTTTTATGGGTTTATGTTTGTTATAGTATATTTATGTTTGTTAGAGTATATAAAGGGTGGTTAGAAATCCTTTATTTTTTCAATCCAATCGCTCTTTTGATTTTGGAAAAAAAAATATCTTTATCAATATACTGCTTCTTCTACACATTCATCTCCAACCCATAAAAGGGATTAACTAATAGTTAGGACTCATTAAAAAAATCGATAATCTACTCATGGGAAAACCTTTTCCCGCATTAGGAACTAATCTCTTTTTAACCTTTAATTAGATCGGGTAATCATTCAAATTAAATTAAGAACAGAAGCTCGTTGCTTTTTTTTTTGTTTCCCTATAATGGGACCCGTAGGGGTCTATCCATTTATTCACTCGACCCGACTTTGAATTCAATTTCTTTTGGTCCGCGCCAAGAATTCAAGCCTGGTTTTGTACCGATTGAATAAGAATCAAATATTCTCCATTGATACGACATGCTGGTTTTTCCATTCATTTGTTTCAGGATCAGTCGTGGTCTTACAAACTCTCCCGATGGTATGGACGAATCCTTTGCTTCATAGAAATGTGTAAAAGATGCGAGCCGCACTTAAAAGCCGAGTACTCTACCGTTGAGTTAGCAACCCCGAATAATTCAAATGTGTAGATACAATCGGAATCAAAATATTAAACTAGCAAGAAACCTAAGAAAAAATTTTCTAATCGAGTCGGAACATAAAACTAAAAAAAAGACTTAAATGAACAGATCGGATAAAAATACAAGAAATTCTCAGATAAAAACATTAAAAACATAGATAATATAGAGAAAAAGTCAAAAATTATCGGTGGCCCCTTAGTCCTGTAGTATTCATTTTTTTTTCATTAAAAAACTTTTTCACTAAAAAAACACTTCACCTATGGGATGGAGATAAACAGATCCATTTATCTACGATCAAATTATATTTGTTCGATACACTGTTGTCAATATCACTATGAATGTTGAAGATGAATCGTGAGAAAAGAATATAAAAAATACAATGGCAATGGCGAAAACAAAAAGAGTTAATTTATTAATTTAATGAAAATCCAAATAATGAGAATCCAAATTAAAATGAAATGAAATATATTAAATATAAATATATAAAATTGAATAGATAAATAATTAGATAAATAGAAAGAATTTAGAAATACTTGAAATAAATCTAAAAGCAAAAGGACTTGTACTGGATGTGCACTACATATACAAATGGATCAAAAAGAGGTGTAGATGAAAAAATAAATTAATGAAAAAAAAATAGGAAGAAACCTTGGGCTTATTCAATCAAGCAATATAAATAAAATTCACAAGCTTAATCCCTTGTTTTGTTATTTGTTAATAGATTTCCAATGAAAAATCCCCCAGTTGCAAGTACTGTAAATTTTTTATATTTCTAGATCCAATTATCAATTCTCACTTGATCTTTTTTATATGCATCTTATATCAATAAAATTCTAGCAATAAAATCGATTTTTGTACTTATACGTATAGAACATGATATTCTATAGTAGCAACATTAACTAGGAATAATAAATAGGTATGAATAGAGAAGCAAAAAAGAGGGGAAGAGTAAAGAAAAAATTATAGAAAACTATATAGGAGTCATCTACACCCTCTTTTTTGCTTCTATTGCTTAATAGAATTTCGTTTGATTAAGACTAAGCTGCGTAAAAACCCCCGCCTTCTTTGAAATATCATGAACAGTTCCTGTAGGTTGAGCGCCCTTGTCAAGGAAATATAGAATAGCAGGAACGTTTAAATGAGTTTGATTATTTATCGGATCATAAAAACCCACTTTCCGAAGATCTCTTCCTTCTCTTCGGGATCGAACATCAATTGCAACGATTCGATAAACGGCTCATTGGGATAGATATAAATGAACAATACCCCCCCTAGAAACGTATAAGAGGTTTTCTCCTCATACGGCTCGCGAAAAAACGATTCGAAATTCTTATGTATCGAATTAGAATGTCAAATATCAAATAGATATATAAAATCATCTAGATATATAAAATCATCAAATCAATTTCCAGAGATTTAAGTCCTTCTTTTTTTCTTCTTTTTCGAAAAAGAAGAAAAAAAAGAGCATTCGTAATCTCATAACTCAAGTTGGATAACTTTCAAATAGCCTAAAAGAACAGCCTTAGGCATTTATTTCATTTTTTGAGCGGTCTCTAACCCCTTTGTTGTTTGTCTCCTTTCGAATCCATTTTTGGAGTCTCGATTCTGATCTAATTATTGAGACAATTGAAAACGGTATTTCCTTGTTCCAGGATCCTTTATCTTTGCCTTGAATCATTGGGTTTAGACATTACTTCGGTGATCTTTAATCGTTTTAAAAAATGGCAGCAACAAACCCCTTTTTGTGATTTCTTTCTATGAAAGAATCATACGAACAATTGATTCCTGCATGATACACTTTTGATCGAAAGAGTTTTACCAATTCAAAAAGATTTTCCTTTTGCATTGAAAAATTGTTCGAATCGGATCCTTTCGATTTCGATATCAAAAATATACTTACGAAGTTTGTTCCAACGTATTGATTGGTATTAACCCTAGACCCTTGCCCCTGAGAAATGAATAAATACTTTCTACTCGAGCTCCATCATGTACTATTTACATTACAACCCAACAAAAAAGGAGGGTTGTAGTAGAACCGAACAAAAGATGTCGAGCCAAGAGCCCATTCATTCCTAGATAATATAAAATAGAAAATGGTGGATGGAAAAAAAATCCACAGCTGATCATGTCCTTCAAGTCGCACGTTGCTTTCTACCACATCGTTTCAAACGAAGTTTTACCATAACATTTCTCTAGTTTCGAACCAGTATGTAATTGATTCAATTATGGAATCATGAATAGTCATTGCTTCGGTCAATACACAGTACTTTTGACTTATATATGAAATGAATAAGTAATTTAAGCCTCAGTTAGTAAGAAAAAGGATCAGTAAGAATTCAATTTAACCCTCTATTTTATTGTATGAGTGCAATAATTTTTTTATTTATAAATAAAAAATAACACGAATAAAAAAAAAAATTGGAATCTGCGTTGTATCTTCAAATGATTCGATAGAATAGATTCAACAATCTTACACGTCTTCGAGTCCCAAGGACCCGTAAAAAACATTCAAATTATTTAAAAAAATTTCCTACCCCGACATCACAATTTAAATACAGTTTTACTAAGGATTATATTTGATCATCATAAGAGAGATAAATCCATATCGAGGATTTCCGTATCTATCAGATTAGACTGAACAATTTTCATTGGAAGGAATTATTGATATTCGATGTTAAATATTTAAGAGTAAGGTAAGGGCTCACAAATCCTTTTCAAAAAAATCGAAAGAACGCTATCAATGAAATAGAAGGGTAGCAATCCATGCATATAAAGATTTCCTCAATTTATGCGTAGTTTCTTTTGCTTGAACTTAAGGTTGACTAATCTTTCCCTAAAATTTTAAATGAAAATAAAGTAAATAAGATGTATGAATCATCCCCGTCTCAATTGTTATTACATAGATTTAAATTATTCATTAGAGACAAATACCAAATACCTAAAAATGAGGGTTAAAGAAAATCTATTAACCATTAAATATGGAACTTGATTATTTGGTAATGAAATTGGGACAGACATAGATATTCAAATTGATATCTTCCATCGCTCACTAACTCTTATCTACTCTCACTCTCAATTCATTCCGGGGGGATTAAGTCATTAACTAGTCTTAAGAGACTTAATCCCATTGATTGAATTCAATCAGTAACAAGAATACCCTCTTGTTTAGAATTCAGAAATAAAAGGAGAATAATTGGGCTGTCTTATTAAAAAAAGATAGGGAATATAGAGGCTTTCGCATTTCGATTTAGAATGTATCCTTGAAAAATCAACTAGATATGGCACGTAAGACTTTTCTAAGCAACTAACTTAAATACGAAAGTGAAAGGGGGAGGCATAAACTAAAAGGCTCATCAGACTTTTTTTGACTTCAACCTCTTGGGATCTAGGTTCCCATCTTACCTGGATCAAAAATGGATTCTGTTATGTTTTCGTATTAGTCGAACTCGATTCAATTTGTGAAAAAAGATCAGATTCAGAGAAAATTTTTTAAAATTAGAAGCAAGAAGTAAATTTTATCAAAACAAAAATTAGACTCTTAAATAGTAAATAAAACGTTGCTCAAAAACAAAAAGAGAATTTTGATTCTGATATCTGATATATATTAGAGTCCACTCTGGGACGGAAGGATTCGAACCTCCGAATAGCGGGACCAAAACCCGTTGCCTTACCACTTGGCCACGCCCCATTTCAATTTCTATTCAATACTAATAAACACTAATATTGATATTGGTTGTTCGTCAATTCCAGTGCAAATCCCTACGGAATAAATTCGATTCTTGTTTTATTTTAGTATTAGGGTTTTGACACGTGTAGCTGTCAAATTAAACTCAATTTATTGATCATTATATATAATTCAATTAAGATATTGTATGAAAGTATGATTTCTTCTATTCTCTTGTGAGAATAGAAGGATTTTTGTTTTGATTGGTTCGGTTCAAAGAAGTCTTTTTTTGTCTACCTGACTTCCTTTTCTTCATTTTTACCTTCTATCAATAACATATTAATAACTCAATCAAAATACAACTATCTCCAAGAAAAAAATGTTTGTTATGCTTAATATCTTTAGTTTGATTTATATCTGTTTTAATTCTGCCCTTTATTCCAGTAGTTTTTTATTCGCCAAATTGCCCGAGGCCTACGCTTTTTTGAATCCAATTGTAGATGTTATGCCAGTAATACCTCTTTTCTTTTTTCTCTTAGCCTTTGTTTGGCAAGCTGCTGTAAGTTTTCGATGAGATCTTTAATACTATCCTAGAAAAATTCAGAATTTATTCAAGTTCGAGAAAAAAAATTTTACCAATTGATAAGATCAGATGAGTCTTACAATATGAATGAACCCCTCAATTCAAACGGTGAAATTCTTAAGTAGCCACGATAAATTTGGATCCCGCGATTTCCCGATTCTTACTTTTTTTTTTCACTGAAACACCCTATATCGAGTCCACCACAATATCGAATTCTAATTGTGTGAATTTCTGAAAACTCTTCTCTATTTCTAGAAATTCTAAAACCGTTTCATTTCTTGGTGTCAAACTAGGATCCATAGTTCATAGTATAAAAATAGAGAATCTATTTTCTTTTTCCCAGAAAAACAGATTTGGAGATTGTGTAATGCTTACTCTCAAACTCTTTGTTTACACCGTAGTGATATTCTTTGTTTCTCTCTTCATCTTCGGATTCCTATCTAATGATCCAGGACGTAATCCTGGACGTGAAGAATAAAAAATAAGAAGGTTTTCCTTGCTTTATTCGATTCTTAGAAATGCTCTTAGGATTTTTTTTCTATTCCACATCTTTAACTAGAACTATATCTTTAACTATATCTATTAAAAAAAAAAAACAAAAAGGTTCACTAAATTCAAATTTGAAAGATACCAAGCCAGACGGAAACGGAAAGAGAGGGATTCGAACCCTCGGTACGAATAACTCGTACAACGGATTAGCAATCCGCCGCTTTAATCCACTCAGCCATCTCTCCTAATTGAAAAAAAGACAATTACTATGTTACATTACACAAAAAAAAAGAATGTTTAAAAAAAGCCCTTCTTTACTTTATTTATTATATTTATATAAATTTCTTATATAAATTATTAGATAGCTTATAGAGATTCGTTTTTGATTCTATTTTGTATTGTATTATATAGATAGATACAACTTTTATCAGCAATTCCATTTTTATAAAATTCAAATAAACGACTCGAAAAAGATATCTCGAATAAAAAAAAAAGAAAATAAAGAATATCTCTTTAATTTTCTTTCCAAGGGCCTTTTTGATTTCCATGGCCTGGCCTGGCAGTACCGAGCCGGGCCTCCTCTTTTTGTTTTG